TTCTTGTTTTTTAACAGTCTGGGGAATGGAAACTGACCTACCCTTTGGTCCTGCCCGAAAGGGACCTTCCTTTTTTGAGCCTATTCATAAAGAACTTGAAAAAAAGTTTAAAAAAGGAAAAAAGAAATGGTTTTTATTTGTAAGAATTTTCAAAGAAAAAAAAATATGGGTTATCAAAAGAGTTCTATTTATAAAAGGAGTAATGAAAGAACTTACAAAAGCAAATCCCGTTTTCTTATTCGGACTAAAGAGAGTCTATGATGGAAGTGAAAATAGGAAAGATTCCATAAGTAATAATAAGACAATTTCTGAATCACCTATTAGAAAATCACCTATTAGAACTGGATCGATGGATTGGACAAATTCTTCACTGACAGAAAGAAAAAGAAAGGATCTGTCTGATAAGACAACCACAATCAGAGATCAAATAGAAAGGATCAGGATCACAAGAGACAAGAAAACAAATTTCCTAACTATAGATATGAATATCAGTCCTAATGAGACAAGTTATAGTGATAAAAGATCGGAATCACAGAAACCTATTTGGCAAGTATCCAAAAGAAGAAGTACTCGATTACTCTATAAATGGCGCTATTTTATGAAAAGTTTCATTGAAAGAATACACAGAAATGTCTTTCTATGTATGATTAACCTCCCTAGGATCAATACACAACTTTTTCTTGAATCAACAAAAAAGATTATAGATAAATACATTTCCAATGATGAAAAAAATCAAAGTGGAATTGATGAAAAGAATAAAAAAAAGATCCACTTTATCTTTATTTCGACTAGGAAGCTGCTTTCCACTATCTCTAATAAGAAGACTAATAATTCAAAGATTCATTGTTCGTTGTCTCAAGCATATGTATTTTACAAATTATCGCAAAAACCAGGTATTAAGAAGTATCGCTTGGGATCTTTATTTCAATACCGCAGAGCGTATTCTATTAAAGATAGAATAAAGGACTATTTGGAAATAGAAAGAATATTTCATTCCGAATCAAAACATAAGAAACCGGGTAATTTCGGAATGAACGAATGGAAAAACTGGTTAATAGGTAATTATCAATACAATTTTTCTTATACTAGATGGTCTAGATTAGACCCGCAAAAATGGCGAAATAAAGTAAATGAACAGTGTATGATAAAAAATAAGGATTCGAAAAAAACCGATTCATATTCATATGAGAAAGACCCATTAATTAATCACGAGAGACATATTTTGTATTCAGCGGATTTATTGCAGAATCATAAAAAAAAACTTAGCAAACGTTACAGATATGATCTTTTATCATATAGATATATCAATTTTGGAAATAACTCGAGTATTTATAGATCCCTATTACAAGTGAACGAAGAGCAAAGGATTCTAATTCTATCTAGTCATAGTCACATCATACATAAATATGAACAATTGAATTTACCAGCTATTAGCGATTATCTAGAAGAAAGGTTTATCGTTGATATGGAGAAAAAGACAGATAGAAAATATTTTGATCTGAGAATCATCAAATTTTGGTCTAGAAGGAATACCAATACTGATATGGATCTCAGGATCAATACTAACAAAAAGAATAATACTGGAACGAATTATTATCAAATGATTGATAAGAAAGATCTTATTTATCTCACGAGTTATCAAGAAATTTACCCTAGAAATAAAGAAAATAACTTTTTTGATTGGATGGGAATGAATGAAGAACTACTATATCGTCGCATATCGAATCTGGCGCTTTGGTTTTTCCCAGAACTTGTACTACTTAATGACGCATATAAGACTAAACCTTGGACCATACCCATAAGATTGCTTCTTTTTAATGGAAAGAAAAAGATTACTGAAACTCAAAAAATGAATGAAAATAAAAAAAGGGATCTTGGTATATTATCCAATCAAAAAAAATATCTGGAATTAGGGACTCGAGACCGGGAAGAGAAAAAATGGTGGGATCAAGAAGATCTTAGACCAGATACTAAATACCAAGAATATTTTGGATCAGATGTAAAAAACCAAAAAGATGTTGAATTAGATGTTTGGTACAGAGAAGGAAAGAGTAGGGAACAAGAGGATTACACTGACATTAATAAAAGTAGGAAAAAGAAGCAATCCAAGAGCAACAAGGAAGCAGAACTGGATTTACTCCTGAAAAGATATTTACTTTTTCAATTCAGATGGGATGATTCTTTGAAGAAAAAAATGATCAATAACATCAAATTATATAGTCTCCTGCTTAGACTCATGGATCCAAAAAAAATTGTTATATCCTCTATTCAAAGAGGAGAAATGTGGTTGGATATAATGCTAATTCATAAGGATCTACCTCTTACAAAATTGAAAAAAGGGGGAGTATTTACTATGGAACCGCTTCGTCTATCTAGAAAATGGAATGGACAATTTCTTATGTATCAAACCCTAAGTATTTCATTGGTCCATAAGATTAAGCAGCAAACCGATCGAAGATACCGAGAAACAAAATATATTGATGAGAATTTTTTCGATTTATTCATTCCACGGAACGGAAGGGTGTTTGTGAATGGAGACAATAAGAATTATGATTTGTTTGTTCCTGAAAATATTTCAGCTCTGAGACGGCGTAGAGAATTGAGAATTCTAAGTCGTCTCAATCCCGGAAAAGGAAACATAAATATAATATTTTCCAATAGGAAGAAGATACAGAACTGTAAGCCATTTTTGGATAGGGGCAAGCATCTTGAGACAGATACAAATAAAGCCATTAAATTCAAATTGTTTCTTTGGCCCAACCATCGATTAGAAGATTTAGCTTGCATGAATCGCTATTGGTTTGATACCAATAATGGTACTCGTTTCAGTATGTCAAGGATACGTATGTATCCACGATTCGGAATTAGTTGATCTTAAATTCCCTTATCTATCCTCTATCACGTCACGTACTATATCCGGTGTATATGAAGAAAGACAGATAGATACACACGCCATCTTAAACTACGATACATGATACGGATTTAGTGACGCATCAATTGGATCTAGGAATGAATCGACAAGATATTCTGAGGTCCAAATTCTTCTCTTTCGTGAATGGAGAAATATTTCTTTTCTTTTGTGTCCGAATCAATCAATTTTAGTTATTAATTTGCTAGAAAAAAATATTTGAAACAGATTATTGCGTGCATTAGATCGAGATGACTGGCATTATTCTTCCTGATTGAAAAGTCATATATCCATCCATCTCTGTGGAAAAGTAAGAAGGAAAAAAAGAAGGAAGAATTTTATGGTCATAAATTCGTTTATATCATCTATTTCAAAAGAAGAAAAAAAGGGGTCTGTTGAATTTCAAGTATTCTGTTTCACCGATAAGATACGGAAACTTACTTCACATTTGGAACTGCACAAAAAGGACTTTTTATCCCAAAGAGGTATGCGTAAAATTCTGGGAAAACGTCAACGGATGCTGGCTTATTTGTCAAATAAAAATAAAGTACGTTATAAGAAATTAATCGGTCAGTTGAATATTCGGGAGCCAAAGACTCGTTAATTTGAAAATTTGTATTTGAGATGAATTATTGGGTTCATTAGATCTTGGATTTTGATGAACTTCGTTTCATTTTCAGCAATTAATGAAATATTGAATCGGGGAAAGAAAATATATGACTGTACCAGCTACAAGAAACGACCTCATGATAGTCAATATGGGTCCTCACCATCCATCAATGCATGGTGTTCTTCGACTCATAGTTACTCTAGACGGTGAAGACGTTATTGACTGTGAACCCATATTAGGTTATTTACACAGAGGGATGGAAAAAATTGCAGAAAATCGAACAATCATACAATATCTTCCTTATGTAACACGTTGGGATTATTTAGCTACTATGTTCACAGAGGCAATAACAGTGAATGCACCGGAAGAGTTGGGAAATATTCAAGTACCTAGAAGAGCCAGCTATATCAGAGTAATTATGTTGGAGCTCAGTCGTATAGCTTCTCATTTGTTATGGCTTGGACCTTTTATGGCTGATATCGGTGCACAGACTCCTTTCTTCTATATTTTCAGAGAGAGAGAATTGCTATATGATCTATTTGAAACTGCCACAGGAATGCGAATGATGCATAATTTTTTCCGTATCGGAGGAGTAGCTGCTGATTTACCTCATGGCTGGATAGATAAATGTTTGGATTTCTGTGATTATTTCTTACCAGAAGTTGCTGAATATCAAAAACTTATTACACGTAATCCCATCTTTTTGGAACGAGTTGAAGGAGTGGGCTTTATTGCTGAAGAGGAAGCAATAAATTGGGGTTTATCAGGACCAATGTTACGAGCTTCCGGAATACCATGGGATCTTCGTAAAGTCGATCATTATGAGTGTTACGATGAATTTGATTGGGAAGTCCAATGGCAAAAAGAAGGAGACTCATTAGCTCGTTATTTAGTACGAATCAGTGAAATGATAGAATCCGTCAAAATTATTCAACAGGCTCTAGAAGGAATTCCGGGGGGGCCCTATGAAAATTTAGAAGCCCGACGCTTTGATAGAGTAAGAAATATAGAATGGAATGATTTTGAATATCGATTTATTAGTAAAAAACCTTCTCCCACTTTTGAATTGTCGAAACAAGAACTCTATGTGAGAGTAGAAGCTCCAAAAGGGGAATTAGGGATTTTTCTAATAGGAGATAATAGTGTTTTTCCCTGGAGATGGAAAATTCGTCCACCCGGTCTTATCAATTTGCAAATTCTTCCTCAGCTAGTTAAAAGAATGAAATTGGCTGATATCATGACGATACTAGGTAGTATAGATATCATTATGGGAGAAGTTGATCGTTGAAATGATAATTGATACGACAGAAGTACAAGCTATCAATTCTTTTTCCAGATTGGAATCGTCAAAAGAGGTCTATGGTCTGATATGGCTATTTATCCCTATTTTTACTCCTGTATCAGGGATCACAATAGGGGTATTGGTTATTGTGTGGCTAGAAAGAGAAATATCTGCAGGGATACAACAACGCATTGGACCTGAATACGCTGGTCCTTTGGGGATTCTTCAAGCTATAGCAGATGGGACCAAATTACTTTTCAAAGAGGATCTTCTCCCATCTAGAGGAGATATTCGTTTATTCAGTATCGGGCCTTCTGTAGTGGTCATATCAATTTTACTAAGTCATTTGGTAATTCCTTTCGGTTATCGCCTTGTTCTCGCCGATCTAAGTATAGGTGTTTCTCTATGGATCGCAATTTCCAGTATTGCTCCTATTGGACTTCTTATGTCAGGATATGCATCAAATAATAAATATTCTTTTTCAGGTGGTCTACGAGCTGCTGCTCAATCTATTAGTTATGAAATACCGTTAACTCTGTGTGTGTTATCAATATCTCTACGTGCGATTCGTTAGAACATTAACTTTTACGTCTTTTCTTTTTTTAGTATTTTAGTATTAGAATCTAATATTAGGTTATAGATAGGTATATAAAGAAAGTATAGGATCAGAGGAAAGAACGAATAAAGAATATATATATATATATATTCTACTCTACGTTATTGATTCTACGTTATTGATTCAATGATTCCGATTGATGAGCTAAACCAGATAGTTATATGAGTGAAACAAAACTGCTTTGCTTATGGATTTGTAGTAAGAAAATGGAGTCTCATTCCCTATGTACAAGAGGAACCAACATAAGCAGTGGAAACTGTTTACCCCAAGCCCAAGATTAGTTGATTAGTCATCGTATCGTGGCTTGAAGCGGGAGCAAAAGATCAACCATATGGAGTTTCTCCTATTCTATAGTATTTACCTATTACCATAGCGGAGATCAATCAAAAGTGAGTGGACGGTTAGAAACACTAAGGTGCACAAAGGGTTAGTAATGTAGATAATGTAACGTATCCAAAAATGGATTTCTGCATAAGGAGAAGTAAAAGGAATCAGAATGAGGGTTTGACGTTGGTAGAAATGATCAAGCAGTACTTCCTTATGATCCCGATCCAGAGTATATTCCTATCCACTAGTTAAAGAAGAACTATCAGGAACGAAGTAATCCTTTATCTTTATATAGTCCCCTCTGAGAAAGAAGAATAGGAACGAAGGGAATGCAATAGAAAAATGAATACTAAGAGATCTTTCTTTCTTTTTTCTTTTCTCTATTAATAATTCATCCTCATCCGGATGGAATTATCATGACTTATCAATTACATGCCTCATGAACTAGCTTGTTCCCTTGTACTATACTTATTTTTCTTCGTAATCGAAAGATGAAAGATATGGGTCGAAATATCTCTTGAGACAACGAGTATTTTATTGAAAGATCGAGTTATTACTGAACAACAAATAATGGGTAAAGGATAAGATAGATTCAGAAGCACCCCCTTTTTTTTTATAGCGGACAGAATCCCATTGGTCTAATTCCGGACATTCCGATCCATCTCTACTCTACGGATATGCCGAGGCAAGACTAAGGTTTCAGTCCTTAGATTTATGTGACCATCGAGGAGCCGTATGAAACCGAGGTATCATGTACGGTTCTGGAATAGAGATGATAACAGTGATGTTATCATCGACTATGATTATCTAACAGTTCAAGTACGGTTGATATAGTGGAGGCACAGTATAAATATGGTTTTTGGGGGTGGAATCTGTGGCGTCAACCTATAGGGTTTCTAGCTTTTCTAATTTCTTCCTTAGCGGAATGTGAGAGGTTGCCCTTTGATTTACCAGAAGCGGAGGAAGAATTAGTAGCGGGTTATCAAACCGAATATTCAGGTATTAAATTTGGTTTATTTTATCTTGCTTCTTACCTAAATCTACTAGTTTCTTCATTATTTGTAACGGTTCTTTATTTGGGTGGGTGGAATCTTTCTATTCCATACATAGCAATTCCTGAGCTTTTCAGAATAAATAGAATTGGTGGAGTTTTTGGAACAACAATTAGTATCTTTTTTACATTAGCTAAAGCTTATTTGTTCCTGTTCATTCCTATCACAACAAGATGGACTTTACCTAGGATGAGAATGGACCAACTATTAAATCTTGGTTGGAAATTTCTTTTACCTATTGCTCTAGGTAATCTATTACTGACAACTTCTTCCCAACTTTTTTCGCTGTAATGTAATAAAATAGAAGATTCTAGATTCATAATCTCTCTCAAGCAAGAGAAAGAAAGATTATTCATGAATATCAACAATATGTTCCCTATGGTGACTGGGTTCATGAATTATGGTCAACAAGCAGTGCGAGCTGCAAGATATATTGGTCAAAGTTTCATGATTACCTTATCTCACGCGAATCGTTTACCTGTAACCATTCAGTATCCTTATGAAAAATCGATCACATCAGAGCGTTTCCGGGGGCGAATCCACTTTGAGTTCGATAAATGCATTGCTTGTGAAGTATGCGTTCGTGTATGCCCGATAGATCTCCCCGTTGTTGATTGGAGATTCGAAACAGATATTAGAAAAAAACGATTGCTTAATTATAGTATTGATTTTGGAATCTGTATATTTTGTGGTAACTGCGTCGAGTATTGCCCCACAAACTGTTTATCCATGACTGAAGAATATGAACTTTCCACCTATGATCGTCACGAATTGAATTATAATCAAATTGCTTTGGGTCGGTTACCAATACCTGTAGTTGGAGATTACACAATTCAAACAATTATGAATTCGAATCAAACAAAAATAGCTATGAATAAACCCCTTGATTCAAGAACAATTACCAATTACTAGAATCTAGTTTTAATCGAGAAGATGGAAGTTTCTTTCATTTGGTTTGGTCAATAACTACAAGGCATAACTATATTTTCTTTATAAGAATCACAGTTCTATGATTTGGATTTGAACTCTATTCATATATCCGTCATTATTCCGAAATTAAAATTTTTTTTTGGATACAGAAAAAGGATTAGTCCAATGTCCAAAATTTTCTATCTACATGAATATTAATCCACAACACATTAAAATTAAGAGAAATTCAATTCGGAACGTAAAGTAGGAACGTAAAGAAAAAGAAAAACAAAATAAGGTAACCTCCTTTTTTTTTCTGGTCAGTAAGATTATGAAATATTTCGACTTATTGTTTCGCACATCATGGATTTACTTGGACCAATACATGATATTCTTTTGGTATCTTTGGGCTCAGGTATTATATTAGGAAGTTTAGGAGTAGTATTACTTACCAATCCTATTTATTCTGCCTTTTCATCGGGATTGGTTCTTGTTCGTATATCCTTATTCCATATTCTATCAAACTCCTATTTTGTAGCTGCTGCACAGCTCCTTATTTACGTAGGAGCCATAAATGTCTTAATCATATTTGCTGTGATGTTCATGAATGGTTCAGAATATTACAATAATTTCCATCTTTGGACCGTTGGAGATGGGATCTCTTCAGTAGTTTGTACAAGTATTCTTTTTTCACTAATTGCTACTATTCTAGATACGTCATGGTACGGGATTATTTGGACTACAAGATCAAATCAGATCATAGAGCAGGACCTTACAAGTAACGTACAACAAATTGGGATTCATTTATCAACTGATTTTTTTCTTCCATTTGAACTCATTTCTATAATTCTTTTAGTTGCCTTGGTAGGGGCAATTGCTATGGCTCGTGCGGAATAAAAAAAAAAAAAGAAAGAAATTAAATTGGAAGTGTCAATTCAATCAAATATAAAATGAAATATGAATACTAGAATCAATTAAATAAAGTCGTGTTCTGTGTTTTTGTTATCACATCGATCCGTCCTCAATCCCATTTGAATATGGTTCATGTTACATATAAAGATATGACATAGAGAAAAGTTTTTAGTTTAGTTTGATCCATTTCATTACCAATACCTTCCTTGGTCTTGGTATCGTACTTCTTATTTTATTCGACATCTTTTATCTATATTTATAGCCAATCAATTTGGTTGAATTTTTCTTCATATTGAAATAAATCGAGATTGATGAGGAGTTGGTCAATGATGTTCGAGTATGCACTTGTTTTAAGTAGTTATTTATTTTCTATGGGTATCTATGGATTAATCACAAGTCGAAACATGGTTAGAGCACTTATGTGTCTTGAGCTTATACTGAATGCTGTTAATATGAATCTCGTAACATTTTCTGATTTATTTGATAGTCGACAATTAAAGGGAGACATTTTCTCGATCTTCGTTATAGCTATTGCAGCCGCTGAAGCAGCTATTGGCCCAGCTATTGTTTCATCAATCCATCGTAACAGAAAATCCACTCGTATCAATCAATCAAATTTGTTGAAGAAATAGTTGTAATCATATAATATACAATATACGAAAATCTCATAGAATATTTGATTCTTTTAAATTAGAAAGTTGAATCTATTCTATTAAAGTAAAGTTAAAGTAGAAATAAAGTCGAAAGAGAAAGGCATAAACATAACATATATATGCCACGATAGAAACTTATTTATGGAATGGATTAATGCATCATACCATTACGATGGATTAGGAATGCTATTCTAATTCTAGAACTCTATAAGAAATTCTCTTCTCTAAATTATCTATATATTAAACTAACTAAAAGAAATATAAATTATACTAGAAATGTTCATTTAAATAGAAATGAAATTCAATAAAAATCAATGAAATTGAAAAATTCAATAGAAATTCATTGAATTTCTAAATTCAATGAAAAAATAACAAATATTCGATTGATTCATTTATTAAATTAAATCAATTTTTTCTAGTTTATAGAATTTCATTGATTTTTTGACTAAACTAATTAGTCGATTCAATTAATTAGCAAAATGTATACGAATCATCCGATCTGCAGAAACGTATCAAAGTATCTTGGCACTATCTCATGAACAGACCCAGAAATGGATTACAAAAAGGATTTCTGGTACAAACACTGATTCGTCTGGTGTCCACAATATATCAGTCATTTACTAATTATTTGATTCTACCAGATAGAAGATTTATGATGTTCCAAAAATTTATAAATCCAATGTCACATTCAGTAAAGATTTATGATACATGTATAGGGTGTACACAATGCGTACGAGCCTGCCCCACGGATGTATTGGAAATGATACCTTGGGACGGATGTAAAGCTAAACAAATAGCTTCTGCTCCAAGAACAGAGGACTGTGTAGGTTGTAAGAGATGTGAATCCGCCTGTCCAACGGATTTCTTGAGTGTACGTGTTTATTTATGGCATGAGACCACTCGTAGCATGGGTCTAGCTTATTGATATCTTCCGGAAAACTTCCTTTGAATCCATTTGATTCCTCTTTACCGACAAAAACCCGTACTTGATTAGATAAAATCTATTATTTTATTCCGAGCACGGGTTTTTCTGGTCAAAGTGTATCTTGTCTTTACCACGAATAATTTTCCTTGGCTAACAGCGATTCTTCTTTTGCCCATATCCGCGGGTTCTTCAATTCTGTTTATACCTCAGAGAGGAAATAAAGCGGTTCGGTGGTATACTATATGTATATGCTTATTAGAACTTCTCCTAATGACCTATGTATTTTATTATAATTTCCAATTGGACGATCCATTAATCCAATTGGAAGAGGATTGTAACTGGATAAATCTTTTTGATTTTCACTGGAGACTAGGAATTGATGGACTTTCCATAGGTCCCATTTTATTGACGGGATTCATCACTACTTTAGCTACTTCAGCGGCTTGGCCAGTTACTCGAAATTCGCGATTATTTCATTTCCTGATGTTAGCAATGTATAGCGGTCAAATAGGATCATTTTCTTCTCGGGACCTTTTACTTTTTTTCATCATGTGGGAGTTAGAATTAATTCCTGTTTACCTACTTTTATCGATGTGGGGAGGAAAAAAACGTCTGTATTCAGCTACAAAATTCATTTTGTACACCGCAGGAGGTTCCATTTTTCTCTTAATAGGAGTTCTGGGTATGGGCCTATATAGTTCCAATCAACCCATGTTGAATTTTGAAACATCAGCCAATCAATCGTATCCCGTGGGATTGGAAATCCTATTCTATTTCGGCTTCCTTATTGCTTATGCTGCCAAACCACCGATTATACCCCTACATACATGGTTACCAGATACTCATGGAGAGGCGCATTACAGTACATGTATGCTTCTGGCTGGAATCTTATTAAAAATGGGAGCATATGGGTTGGTTCGAATCAATATGGAATTATTACCCCATGCTCATTCTCTATTTTCTCCTTGGTTGGTAATAGTGGGAACCCTTCAAATAATCTATGCAGCTTCAACTTCTCTTGGCCAACGCAATTTAAAAAAGAGAATAGCCTATTCCTCCGTATCTCATATGGGTTCCACAATCATAGGAATTGGTTCCATGACCGATACGGCACTCAATGGAGCCATTTTACAAATAATTTCTCATGGATTTATTGGTGCTGCACTTTTTTTCTTGGCAGGAACAAGTTACGATAGAATACGGTTTCTTTATCTCGACGAAATGGGAGGAATAGCTATACCAATGCCAAAAATATTTACTATGTTCAGTATCTTTTCGATGGCCTCTCTCGCATCGCCAGGAATGAGTGGTTTTGTTGCAGAATTTTTGGTCTTTTTGGGAATAATTACCAGCCCAAAATATCTTTTCATCCCCAAAATACTAATTACTGTTGTAATGGCAATTGGAATGATATTAACTCCCATTTATTTATTATCTATGTCACGCCAGATGTTCTATGGATACAAACTATTCAATGTTCCAAATTCTTACTTTGTAGATTCTGGACCGCGAGAAATATTTATTTTAATCTCTATCCTTCTACCTGTAATGGGTATTGGTATTTATCCTGATTTCGTTCTTTCACTATCAGTTGATAAGGTAGAAGCTATTTTAGCAAATTACTTTAATGGATAGCATAAAAAATCAAATAATTTTTTTTCTTTGAAAGTTTCTTTTATTGAATCCTTCGCTGGACAATGGAAAAAGGAAAAAGAAAAGAAGTATTCTAGTATTTTTATTTGTCTTTGCTTCTCTCGTCTCTAAAATAAAGTTAAAAAAGGGGAATTTTAATTAGGTACATCTGGGGTTTTTAAGAATAATTCGAACCAATACTTGATTCGAATTATTCTTAAAAAATCGCACGAATTTTCTATTTATTTCTATTCTATTTATTCTATTTTTTATATTTTTATATTCTAATAGAACATAGGGTATATGTAATATGTATTTTTCAAATCGTTTCTTCAAGATCTTTTCTCAAGTTCTCAATTAGATCTTTACCTTAATGCGAATGAACCATAGCTATGTAGGCCTATTCCTAATAGATTGACCCCAAAATAGCATATCCAAATGATAAGAAATCCTATCGAAGCCACAATTGCTGAATTCGCACTTTGCAAGTTTTTATTTGTTCTAGTATGTAAATAAATCGCAGATATAGTCCAAGTAATAAAAGCCCAAGTCTCCTTGGGGTCCCAATTCCAATAGGATCCCCATGCCTCATTAGCCCATACCGCCCCTGAAAGAATACCTAAAGTTAAAAGGGTAAATCCTATACCAATAACACGATAACTCCAATGATCTAATTGCTGAGTAAGTTGATATTTGTGGTAATTTCTAAATGAAAAAGAAGTGTTTTGCAAAATACTTCTTTTTTCATTCAAATATTGGATCTCACCAAAAGAGAATAACCTAATTAATAAGAAAATAATATCTAGCTTTTTTCTAAATGTAATGACTAGAAGAGCTATTGATAATAAGGATCCACATAAGAGAGCTGCATAGCTCAACAACATCATACTTACGTGCATTATTAACCAATGGGATTGTAGAGCAGGTACTAGTATTGCGGATTGATGCATTTCAGTTAAAAGACCCGAAGTGACAAAGCCTTGGGTTAAAATAGCACTTGGCGCGGTTATTGAACTTAAAAAATTCTTATGGTTCTGTATTTTAGAAATCATATGAATAAGAGAGAAACCCCATGAAAGAAAAATTAATGATTCATATAAATTACTTAATGGTAAATGTCCTGAATAAATCCAACGAGTGACTAATAATCCTGTTATACGCAAAAAAACAGCTATCATGCCTTTTTCTGACAAATCAGATAGTCCTGCGATTTCACGGGCGAAGGTCATCAAATGAGTCGTAATGACAATTGAAATTATTGAAAAAGAGATGTGAGTTAATATATGTTCTAAAGTCGCGAATATCATAAGAAAGTCGTTTTGGTAAAAAAAAAGAGAAGGTCCTTTAATTCTGGAATAGAAATAAGGAATTGAATTCTATTTTCAATTTTGGGATATAGGATCTGTTGTGTCCCTTTTGGGGTCCGAGGGTGCCGCCACTCGGATTCGAACCGAGATGCTCTAGCACTGCTTCCTAAGAGCAGCGTGTCTACCGATTTCACCATGGCGGCTTTATCAAAGTAATATTTGCCCATCCATGTTCAATCGTCAAGATTTGAGGTGAGAGTCCTATTAAAAATATAGAGGTATATCTATCTGATAGGTAGAAATAAAATAGAAATAGATATAGAACATAGATAGAAATTACAAGTCATCAAAAATGAGAGTTCATATTCTTTCATTCTAAATAAAATAAGAATATCCATTACATTTTCCTTTACTATACACAAGACAGACTGACTCATTATCGAATCATAGTCCAAATAAATTGAATACTTGCTGACTTGACCAAGTATTGAAATCAATTTTTTCAATTTCATTAAATGTAGAATCTTAAATAATGAGTAGAAGGATTGGTATCAGGAATTGCAAATACTTTTTTGTTTTCATGGATCGTAATAGACAAAACAAACAAATGAGTTCAAGTGATCTATTGATTTCTTTCTATTATATATCTGCTCCTCTACGGACAGAAAGAAAAAAAGAGTTGTTTTTGTTTATACTTGTTGCAAATATTTCAACAAAACCAATAAGAATGCTGTATAACTATTGGGGTGGGGACGCACAATTCAAGAAGAATTAATATGAATAATGTATATTATATAATATACTAATGTATACTAAGTATAAGTTAACTAATATACTAAGTATAAGTTGCTTTCTAAAGTTTCTTTCTAAAAACTAAAAAAAAAATTCTTGATTGATATTGATAAAAGTGAATCGATGGGGAAAATAAGAATCCCCATCTCATGAATCATACAAAAATGTACTTACTTACTATAGTACTATAACTATATTATATTTCTATTTGAATATTCAAATTAAAAAAAAAAAATTCAAATGAAATATTTAAAATAAAACCCTTGTATCTTGTGTTCAATCTCTTCTTTTTTTTTTTCAATTTTATGTTTCAAACAAAAGAAACAAGTGCTCCTTCTAACATAAGATTCTAAGATTAGGGCCCATTAGATTAGACAGAAGAAGTCTTATTCTAGATATTAAAACATACAGGTCCATCTACTATAATGATGCGTTTAAACATATTCATTAGATCCGAATTATTTATCCTATAAATCATGGAATTCATTCATCGAGCCATGTTGATTCAGATGATTCCAAGGGTTTATTATTTGTTTGTTTTTGTTGTTGTTTGTTGCACAAAAAAACTTTTTGAATGCCCGGTAGAAACAGATTTACCTAAAGAAAAAGCTTTTACCGCGGCTTTATATCCCTTTCTCTTCCAATAATTTCTACGAATATGCTTTTTTGACATAGAAGTACGTTTCTTTGGGACTGCCATTCAAAAAAAGGTTACTTATTTATTAGTTGAACGTGAAAGACATTTATTGTTGAAAATGGATTTTTTTATTCATATGCTTATCTATACTTATTCTGTAGATGATACTTCTTCCATACCGTCGTGTATGCGCACATCATATTTTGTTTCTCTTGTCTTTTATCTATAGGATCACTAGGAGATCGAAAAGATAAAAGTTAAAAAAGACCATGTGATTCTCTAAACATAACCCTCGCAAAAAACTATTTTTTTTCTACTTTCCTTTTGTTATTTGTTAAATATTTTGTTATTGTTAAAAAAATGTAATAAAATCTATATAAATTATATAATTATAAATAAATAAGTAAATAATATAAAGAAAGTAGTAGCCTCTCTTTTTTTTTTCGGAAGGAGTAATAATCAAGAAAAAAAAATAAATAATAGTTGGTGAATCGGGAACATTTGATAAGAATAAAAAAAGTTTAATTTTTCTATGGAACGTACATATCAATATGCATGGATCATACCCTTCCTTACGCTTGCAGTTCCTATTTTGATAGGATTGGGACTCCTGCTTGTTCCCCCGGCAACAAAAAGTATTCGTCGGATATGGGCTTTTCCCAGTGTTTTATTGTTAAGTATAGTTATGGTTTTTTCTACCAATTTGTCTATTCAGCAAATAAATGGTAATTCGATTTATCAATATCTATGGTCCTGGACCATCAATAGTGATTCTTCCTTAGAGTTCGGCTATTTGATCGATTCACTTACTTCTATTATGTCAATATTAATTGCTACTGTTGGAATGATGGTTCTTATCTATAGTGATAATTATATGTCTCATGATAAGGGATATTTAAGATTTTTTGCTTATATGAGTTTTTTCAATACTTCAATGTTGGGGTTAGTTATTAGTCCCAATTTGATACAAATCTATATTTTCTGGGAACTTGTGGGAATGTGTTCGTATCTATCAATAGGTTTTTGGTTTACTCGACCAAGTGCAGCAAATGCTTGTCAAAAAGCGTTTGTAACTAATCGTGTAGGGGATTTTGGTTTATTATTAGGAATCTTAGGTCTTTATTGGATAGCGGGTAGTTTCGAATTTCGGGATTTGTTTGATATATTCAATGATTCAATCGATAATATCGATAATAATGTGTTGAATTCCTCTTTTGCTATTCTGTGCGCCTCCTTATTATTCCTGGGTGCAGTTGCTAAATCCGCACAATTCCCCCTTCATGTATGGTTACCTGATGCCATGGAGGGACCAACTCCTATTTCGGCTCTTATACATGCTGCTACTATGGTAGCAGCAGGAATTTTTCTTGTAGCTCGGCTTCTTCCTCTTTTGACAGTTATACCCTACATAATGAATCTTATTTCTTTGATAGGTGTAATAACAGTACTATTAGGAGCCACTTTGGCTCTTGCTCAAAAGGACATTAAAAGAAGTTTAGCTTATTCTACGATGTCTCAACTGGGTTATATTATGTTGGCTTCAGGTATAGGTTCTTATCGAGCCGCTTTATTCCATTCAATCACTCATGCCTATTCGAAAGCATTATTGTTTTTAGGATCTGGATCAATTATTCATTCTATGGAACCTATTCTTGGGTATTCTCCAGATAAAAGCCAGAACATGGTTTTTATGGGTGGTTTAAGTAAATATGTGCCGATAACAAAGGCTACTTTTTTGTTAGGTACGCTCTCCCTTTGTGGTATTCCACCCCTTGCTTGTTTCTGGTCCAAAGATGAAATTCTTAATAATAGTTGGTTGTATTCGCCAATTTTCGCGATAATAGCTTCTTCTACAACAGGATTAACTGCATTTTATATGTTTCGTATGTATTTACTTACTTTTGAAGGGCATTTACGCGTTCATTTTAAAGGTGATACAAATAGTTCCTTGTATTCAATATCTATATGGGGGAAAGAAGGACCAGAAGTTTTTAGCAGAAATTTGATTTTATTATCAATGAATAATAATCAAAATGAAAAAGTTTCTTCTTTTTTGAATAAGAATAAGATATATCAGATTGATAGAGATGTAATAAAAATGCGATCCTTTAGCACTCATTTTGTCAAAAAAGAAACCTTTCCCTATCCCCACGAATCGGACAATACTATGTTATTCCCCTTACTTTTATTGGCCATATTGACTTTGTTCGTTGGGTCCGTAGGAATTCGTTTCGGTCAAGGAGTAACGGACTTTGACGTGTTATCAAAATGGTTAATTCCATCAATATCAATGGACCTTTTTCATGAGTATTTGAATCCTTCGGCGGATTGGTATGAATTTGCACAAAATGCAATTTATTCAGTCAGTATAGCCTTTTTTGGAATATTAATAGCCAATCTTTTATATGGGTCTGTTCATTCATCTTTCCAGAATTTGGACTTAATCAACTCATTTGCAAAGATATATACTAAGATAAGAATCTTTTCGGACCAAGCACTAAATGTCATATACAATTGGTCATATAATCGCGGTTACATAGATCTTTATTATGCAACAATCTTAACTAGAGGTATACGAGGATTAGCTGAATCCACTCATTTTTTTGATCAACGGATAATTGATGGAGTCACGAATGCAGTTGGTATTACAAATTTCTTTGTAGGAGAAGCGATCAAATATATGGCGGGTGGAAGAATCTCTTCTTACCTCTTTTTTTCGTTATCCTCTTTATCAATAGCCCTTATTTTAGTATATTTTTATTTGTATTTTTGAGTCTATGTCTATGTTTATTTAGTCTATATTTAGTCTATCTATATATTTTGGGTAAGCATTCTTTTTCATCCCGATCATTGCATAATCTGACCCTTTTTTGGAGAACAATATCTCCCCCGTATAGAGCTTCTATTCGATTTATGAACTCCTTGCTTACCTTATCCC